AAATTCAAAGCAATGCCTACTGTACCTTCTTCAAATTTGACTAATTCACCCGACATTACTTCATCAAGGCCATAAATACGAGCAATGCCATCGCCTACTTGAAGTACGGTACCCGTATTTACAATTTTTACTTCAGTATTGTATTGCTCAATACGTTCACGGATAATTTGACTAATTTCATCTGCACGAAGGGTTACCATGAATATTTCTTAATTTGATTCTTTTTCGAAGAAAAACAAAAATAAGGCCTGCCTAGACTCTCAATTCTAGTAGAACAACTAATCAGTTCTTTTTTTTTTTCATCGCCCCAAACATACCAATATTAGCACCGATCGTCCGTAAATGTAACTCGTTGTTTAAGCAACTATTCAAAGTTACCAGAGCTCCTTGTAATGCTTGTTGTAAAACCCTTTGTTGCACTTGATTAATCGCCCTTTGTTGTTCAAAATGAATGGTTTCATTTTTGTAATTTTCGAATTGTTCCAAAGTTGTATAAATAGAATTAATTAAATTCAATTTATCTCGTTCTATCTCAGAATAACCATTCACTCGAAACCGATCTGCTTCCATTTCTACTTTCCTTAAACGGGCCCGGGCTTTTTCCAGCTGTTCAATGGCTGTTTCCCGTAGTTCTTCTGAATTTCGAATAGTTTTCAAGATTCTCTGTTTTCGATTATCTAATAAATCACTTAATGAAAGTAGATTCTTTTTCCATTCCTTTCAAAATGTCTATGATCTCTTCCCGAACCAAACAAGAATCTTTCAATTCATTTGGCTCTCACACTCAATTCCTTATAGGAAATTTCCTATATTTATTATGGAATGAGCCTATCCTCTTTTCTCTATTTCTAAAAATATTGAAAATGATTATCAATACAAGACCCAAATATTTGGAGGACTCTTCTGACCAAACAAAGAATTGTCAGCAAAGTTGTTTTTTTTTTTTTTCTTGAAATCCAAAGAATTCTGATTAATTTATACGTAGGTCATCAATTCCGCATTGTAGAAAAGTAGAAACGGAGGCGTTAAACAAAACACCTTTTTTCCGATTTTTCCTCCATCATAAAGAGAATTCAAGTCTTTTTATCGACATGAGTGTTCTATATCGAAAAAATGATAATTTCCCTATTAACATAGTGGTAGAAAGAATACTAGACTGCGTCGAAACTTCAAACTGGTTAGCCTTAACCATGGTAATGTTCCAAAATTCTTGGTTGATAGAGAATCAAAGTAGATTTACCAATAAATCGCGAAATGCTATGGTTCTTCACTATTTTTTTCGTTATTTAGTAAGAAGTCATTCGCCGGATCATGCACATTTTCCAAGTTCTAACAAAAAAAGTGCAGTTGGTTGTATCCAATCTATTCTTTGAAATAAACAACTCGCACACACTCCCTTTCCAAAAAAAATCAATACACCTAGTACTGCAATTAGATTTATTAGATTTGTTGCTAAAATATCGGTATCAAACCCGAAACTTCCGGCGGATGGCCAGTAAATGAAGCAAAGAAAAGAATCGGTTATATTTTTCATATGATCGCATCTCCTCTTATGGATAGACTCAATTTCTTTCTACGATTCCAAGTTTTTTTATTTGTTTTTGTAATAGTTTATTCTAGAATCTCATTATTTAATATTAATATGAATCTATCGAATTCTTCTATTTTTATTCTTACTAAAAAGAAATATTAGTAAGAATAAAAATAGACTAAGAAGACCTATATTTTGAATGGGTTAGTCAATTGAAAGATTCCCTAGAAGAATGATATTTCTTAGAAGGAAAGACTAGTTCTTATGTCAATTGCAAAATACTTAGTTGTTTTCAACATTTTCGAAATAAAAAAGGGGTCATTGCACTAAATAAAGGGAAGAAGGCGAATCAGTATGTTAATCCGAATCAAGAAAAAATTGTAGGAGTCAAATATAAATAGAATGAAAAAAAAGCAAGAGCAGCAACGAAAATCCATGGAAAAACAAGATGTATTTTTTTTTTTTAAACAAAAGGATTGGCAAATAAAAGGGCTAATGCTACAACCAGCCCATAAATAGTTAAAGCTTCCATAAAAGCCAGACTAAGTAATAAAGTACCCCTTATTTTGTCCTCTGCTTCCGGTTGTCTCGCAATACCTTCTACAGCTTGCCCTGCAGCTGTGCCTTGACCAACTCCAGGTCCAATAGAAGCAAGCCCGACGGCCAACCCAGCAGCGATAACAGAAGCAGCAGCAATCAGTGGATTCATGATAAGTTTCTCCTATTCCAAATAAAATAAAGAAATAGTTAATAATATAATAAACAAAAAATTTATGACTTAATTTTTTCATTCTTCATATTTATCTTTATCTAGTCGAAGTGTAATTCCAATTTTCAAACTGAATCATTTTTATGGAATTATCCCAATTACTTCGATATTTACTTTTTTCGTTTCTACCCTTGTAGTTTTTTGTGAATACATACAATTTTTGGTCTTATCTTACATTTTCAACCTTTCTTTTTCGTTTATTTCATTTTTTGAGTCATCTTATATTCAATTCACAATAACAAGAGATGGAAGGGCTCTTTTTTTTGAATCCCTACCTAAATTGAGAGTAGTAGCAGGACAAATTTAGATAGATAGTCATATATAACTAATGAATATCTACTATGACATATACATGTGTTTGTTCCATACCGTAAACCAATTAGTTGTATCTTAGATTCAATCGTATTTAAGAATCATTCTTGGAAATCCCCCAGCTTTCTTCTAACGATTAGATTATCTATACACCTAGTTCGACCCCCCACCCTTTCTTTTTGAATTTAATCTCTATTTTTTTTTTTTTTTACAATTCCCTTGTAATTGTTTTCATTTTATTTATACTTTTTGATTGTTATTAAAACTTTTCAAAATTTCTTTGGATTTTTTTATTGATGTTCCTTAAGTAGAGTATCGCGAGCCACGCATACTTTGTCACGGGCGAAAATACTATTTTGAGAACTAGTCAATGATGCCCCTCCATGGATTCACCTATATACGCCGCAGCTAAAGTAGCGAAAATAAGAGCTTGAATACCGCTTGTAAATAATCCAAGGAACATAACAGGTATAGGAACTACTAAAGGTACTAACGAAACAAGAACAACAACTACTAATTCATCCGCTAATATATTTCCGAAAAGTCGAAAACTAAGCGATAAGGGTTTTGTGAAATCTTCTAAGATGTTAATCGGTAAAAGGATTGGCGTTGGTTGGATGTATTTACCAAAATAGGCCAATCCTTTTTTTGAAATACCCGCATAGAAATAGGCTACTGACGTAAGTAAAGCTAATGCAACAGTAGTATTTATATCATTTGTGGGTGCAGCTAACTCTCCATGAGGTAACTTTATAATTTTCCAAGGCAAAAGGGCCCCTGACCAATTCGAAACAAAAATAAATAGAAACAGAGTTCCAATAAACGGAACCCATGGACCATATTCTTCTCCAATCTGAGTTTTGCTCACGTCTCGAATGAATTCAAGGACATATTCAAAGAAATTCTGACCAGACGTGGGAATAGTTTGCGGATTTCTAACAACTAGAATGGTTGAAATTAATAAGATAGCAATTACAACCCAAGAGGTAATAAGTACTTGAGCATGCACTTGAAAATCCCCTATTTGCCAATAGAAATGTTGACCTACTTCCACAGCAGATATATCATAGAATCTGTTTAATGTGTTGATGTAACATAATAGAACATTCATATTGCCCTGCCCTCTAAAATAAAAGAATATAACTTGAAAGGGAATTATTTTGATTCAACCATTTCCTTATTTTACTTTGATTTTGTATTTTGAATACCTACTAATCACAAAATATTTCTTTTTACACAATTTTGTAATGCTATAATAACCAATTCCAAAAATCTATGACCGCCCAACCAAATCTAAAAATTGATTGATTTTATTATTAATCAAAAATTTCGTATTAGCTAGAATGACCCTCACAAATTGCAAAAACTAATTTGTTAAGAATGAATCGGATGGAATCTCTAGCATCATCATTAGCCGGAATCGAAAGATCTGCAAGATCTGGGTCACAATTTGTATCGATTAAACAAATCGTTGGAATTCCCAAAGTGATACATTCTTGAAGAGCCGTATATTCTTCTTGCTGATCAACGATTATTACAATATCAGGTAACCCTTTCATATATTTTATACCGCCTAGATATGTTTCCAAATGAGATAATTGTCTCTTCAACATAGCGCCATCTCTTTTTGGAAGAGAGTTCAGTTTCCCCCTCTTTTGCTTCGTTCTCAAGTCCCTGAACTTACGAAGTCTCGTTTCTGTATTATACCAATTCGTTAACATACCTCCGAGCCATTTTTTATTAACATAATGACATCGAGCTCTTATTGCAGCCCGTGTTACTGAATCGGCTACTTTTATTGTGGTACCAACAATTAAAAATTGTTTTCCTTTGCTTGCTGCATCAAAAGCCAAATCACAAGCTTCTGATAAAAAACGAGCAGTTTTAGTAAGATTTGTAATATGAATACCTTTACGTTTTACCGATATAAAAGGTGCCATTCGAGGATTCCATTTTCTAGTCTCATGGCCCAAATGAACCCCAGCTTCCATCATCTCTTCCAAAGTTATGTTCCAATATCTTTTTGTCATTTATCCCCACACTTTGTTAAAAAAAAAAAAATTGAAAAAAAAAAAGAGAGACCCAGTATCCTGAAATAGCAATCAATAATTGTTCCGATGGAACCTTCTCTTTTATAGACGGTAGGCCGTTAAGATATAATAAGGCCATTCTTTGATTTCTATTTCATATTCTTTTTTATTATACTTTATTACCAAATCAAATGACTGCATTTAAAGATTGAAGGGGATGAGTCGAATCCGCTTTGAGGAAGCATTGAATCCTATATTTCTAATGTATCACATAAATTCGTTGAAATGAGAAAAATCAAAGAATTTTCTGTGATGGAACAAAAGATTTCTAATTTCTACTTCGAATAATTTTTTTTTCCGGGTAATCTTGTTATGTTGCCTTGACCGTGAACGGTGCATTATTCTTTTGAATCCGGTACCAACGGGTATCATTCCCCCTAAAACAACATTCTCTTTAAGACCTTTCAACCAATCAATACGACCCCGAAGAGCGGCTTTTGCTAAAACTCTAGCAGTTTCTTGAAAACTCGCTTCGGATATGAAACTTTGAGTATTCAGAGATGTTTTTGTTATTCCCAATAATAAAGCTCGGTAACAAATTGCTTCTTCCAAGGCACGCCCTGTTCGTTCTGCTCGCAATAATCCAATTAGTTCGCCAGGTAAAAATACAGAAGACATTCCATCTTCTGAAACCAAGACTTTGGATGTTATTTGACGCACAATAATCTCGATATGTCTATTATGGATGTGTACTCCCTGGGATCGATAAACCTTTTGGATTTTATTAACCAAAGAAAGACGACTTTGCGCTATAGTTAGTTCAGCACCAATAAAGAATCCCCAAGGAATGCCGAGAATTTTTGTTATACACTCGTTCCAAGCATCAATTCTTTTTTCTAGATTCATGGATATTGAATCAATCGAACGTATTTCTAATATCTGTTCCACTTTTGGAAGACCTTGTGTTATATCACCGGATCTCGATTTTTCATATATGAATGTAACTAAAATATCTCCTTGAGAAAGGATCTCCCCATAATGGCCGTGAATGGTTGCGTCTGGAGTCGCCAAATAAGGATTAGCCAATCTTATTATTACAGAATCCATTTGAACTGTTATAACTTGACCCGATTTTAGTGTTAGGTGTGGTCCATTTTTCATTGGAGCTATACATATATTTTCACAAATCAATTGTCCAAGACTTATTCTTGTAAACGTTTTTTCACAATAAAAATGATGGAAAAAAAACCAATTTAAATGGAATGGATTCAAAACGATATTACTGTATAGATCGGGTTTCAAAATTTTCTCATTTTCGTCCATGAAATAATAGTGAAGTACTTGAAAAATTTCCGCTAATTTGTAAAGTTGCAATTGAGAAAGTGAATAAGAATTCGCAAGTTGAACGGCTCTTCCTAAAGGGCCGAACGAATTCTTATTATGAATTGAAATGAGAGGATCTTTTTTTATCCGATTGTGAGATTTGACATTCTTGAATGGTCTCATTTTAAAACAATTCGATGATGACAAAATTATCCAAGATCGGCATTCTTTATTTCTATTCAACAACATACGAATAGTTCCGTGATTTTGGCTAAGTGATTGTTTCATTTTTCCCTTGGAATGAAGAGAAAAAAATGGATTGATTTGATCTGATTTATTATCCCCGATCAATCCTAAACCAGATGGGTCATATCTTTTTCTGATATATGAAGTATTAGATTGGACTAAGTCAATTCTTAGAAAATACTCAATTAAACCATTTGTACTTACTACAATAAAGGAAGCGGGGGCCTCCTCAATAGAAGAACTTTTTTTGCCGTGATCCCAATTGAAGACTAAACAAGTCCGAACTAATTGAATCCTTATGTCGGAAATTCCCCGAATGTATTTGACATTTCCATAACAAATATAATTGACAACTTTTAGTTCCAGATTATCCTTTTCCTGGAATAGATCTTGGGGAAAAAGTTTTACAAAATTGATACTGTCCGGTATTTTATATAAAATGACAGGTCGAACCAAAACAAAAGACTTTTTCTTGGTAGTTGCGATCGATTGGACATAGATCCAATTTTTCATTTTTTTTTTTTTCTTGCATTTTTTTTTTTTTACCATTCCGGTTGGTATCAAGATGGCACTGTGTCGGGATATCTTATCCATCTCTCCGGGAAAATGTATCTTTCCAGAAAAGATTTTTAATTTGATTTTTTTTTTTTTCTTTTCTAATCGGACTAATCCGCCTATTCGACTTCTTATATTGAAAGTGATTGGTGTTCCTATTCCAACAAGACTATTATTCCGTACCATTAGGGAAGAAGATTTGGGTAAAATATGCACTTCTTCGGGAATAAAAAAAATTTGATCTACTTGAATTTGGTATTTTGGCTTTAATTCTTTGATTCCTCGATACTCAATGACATCTTCTTTTTGAAAAATGGAAGGAATTTCTATAGTTCTATATTTAGTAATTCCTGAACTATGTCTTCTGTATTGAGGATCATCGAAATAAGCAAAAATACTATTTCTATGAAAAATACCATTGATAGGTATTTCAATGGAGACACCAGAAGGGGGCATTAGTTGGTTCTTTCGTCGTCCTTTAATCGATTGGAATGGAAATGCAATAAGAAATCTATTTCTTCGCCTTTTCGCCAATAAAGAAAAAATATTGTGAGAAATAGCAGGATACATGAAAGAAGAATGATTCGTACATAAGAGTTGATTCCATATTGAATAATTGCTAATCCCCTTTTCTTTTGTACCAAAAGTATTGAAACGAAATAATTGATGTTTTACTTGATCATTCCTTTCTAAAAGATTTGAAATATTTGTTTTTCCATTCGAAAGTGAATCCA